ATAAGGAGTTGTGCAGCAGCTACAAAATAGGAGTTTAATAGAATATAGAATAAGGATATACAAACAAGAACCAGTCCCAATGAAAAGGCAGAATAAATGGGGTTGGTAAATAATACCACTCCCATACCTCCTAGTATAAGAACCGATCCCAGAAAGACTAAAAGAAAATCATGTATTGGTCCGGGCAAATCCATTATATGTAAAATAAGAGATAAATAAATAGAAATGTTTTTCATGACCTTATTGAAATCCGAACAGAAAAAAAAAATTATAATTTTTGAGCAATTCCTAATTAAATCCTAAGTAAATAAATACTAAGGGATATGAATAAATGTAAGTACAATTATTGGACTAATTTAATTCGTTATCTGAAAGAGTAGTTCTAATTTGAAACTATATATGTAAAAATAATTACAGATATATTAATTAATGGATTTTCAATCCAAATTAAGACGTGATTCTTAACCAACTAATCAATAGTTGGGATTTGTAGTTATTGACCAAACAAAACGAAAGAAACCCGATTCCTTTAGATTAGATCAAAACTTAACCTTAGTATTATTTATTAGTAAAGTAATAGTATTAGTAAAGTAATTATAAATTATTCTTTAATCGAGAGATTTACTTATTTTTTTTGAGGCGAATAAAAAATTGTTCGAATTGTATAATCATCAATTACTGACATTGGTAAACGACCCAAAGCAATTTGATTATAATTCAATTCGTGACGATCATAAGTAGAAAGTTCATATTCTTCAGTCATTGATAAACAATTTGTTGGACAATACTCAACACAATTACCACAAAATATACAGACTCCGAAATCAATACTGTAATTAAGCAACCGTTTCTTGCGAATATCAGTTTCCAATTTCCAATCAACAACAGGTAGATCTATAGGACATACACGAACACATACTTCACAAGCAATACATTTATCAAATTCAAAATGGATTCGACCGCGGAAACGCTCCGCGGTGATTAATTTTTCATAAGGATATTGAATAGTTACGGGTAAACGCTTTGCGTGAGATAAAGTAATCATGAAACTTTGACCAATGTACCTTGCAGCTCGTACTGTTTGTTGACCATAATTCATGAACCCAGTTACCATAGAGAACATATCGTTAATATATATTATGAATAATTTTATGTTTGTTTATTTCTCTTGTTTGAGACAAGTTGTAAATTTCCCTTACAGCGAAAAGAGTTGGGAAGAAGTTGTTAATAATAGATTACCGAGAGAAATAGGTAAAAGAAATTTCCATCCAAGATTCAATAGTTGGTCCATTCTTAGCCTCGGTAAAGTCCATCTTGTTGTGATAGGAATGAACAAGAACAAATAAGTTTTAGCTAATGTAATAAAGATACCAATTGTCGCTCCAAAAACTCCACATGTTTTATTTATTTCAAAAAGCTCAGAAACATATATGTCCGGAATAGAGATATTCCAACCTCCCAAGTAAAGAACTGTTACAAATAATGAAGAAACTAATAGGTTTAGATAGGAAGCAACATAAAATAAACCAAATTTTATACCCGAGTATTCGGTTTGATAACCTGCTACTAATTCTTCTTCTGCTTCTGGTAAATCAAAAGGTAATCTCTCGCATTCTGCTAGGGAAGAAATGATAAAAATGATAAACCCTATAGGCTGACGCCACAAATTCCATCCCCAAAAACCGTATTTTGATTGCGCCTCAACTATATCAATTGTACTTGAACTGTTAGATAATTATAGTCGGTGATACCATTACTGTTACCATCGCTATTACAGAACCGTACATGAGATTTTCACCTCATACGGCTCCTTGAAGGCCAGAAATAAATCTAAGGATCGCGTCAGTATTATTTTATCTTGATACGTTTGTAGGATGGATAAAGTCAAAATCTATTGGACGGTCCTAAATTAGACCAATTGAATTCTGTCTGTTATAATTATTTAATATTTAATAATAAATAAAAAAAGTACTTCTGAATTGATCTCACCCTTTCTTTAATCTTTAATAATTTCAATAAGAATTTTAATTCTTCTTTGTTGAGTAATAACTTAATTGTTCAATAAAATACTTCTTGTAGAAATATCAATAACCCGTTGATTTCACGTACGAAAAAAATTCTATAATTAATTCATGAATTATGACACAAATTCTATACCTATTAATATGTATCTGGGAAAGAAAAAAATAAAAAAGATATCTTTTTTATTTTTTTATTGGAATTGGATTTCTTTCTCTTTTTTTCGTTCCTATTCTTCTTTCTATTTCTGAGAAAAAGGGGGCTTACAAAATAAAGTAAAGGATTATTTCGTTCCCAATAGTTATTTATTTAATCGGTGGATAGGAGCATACTCTGGATTGGAATCGTGTCGTGGGGAGTATTGCCTGATCATTTCTACCAATTTAAAGCCCCAATGAGTATTCTATATTATGTAAAAATGTCCTTTTGGAGAATTTACATAATCTCCATTACTAATCCTTTACATATCTTGGTGTTTCTAACCATCCACTCGTTTTTGCTCAACCCCCCGCTGTGGTAATACATACAAATGATAGTGAAAACTCAATACGGTTGATCTTTTGAGCCCGCTTCAAGTCAGGATGACTAATCAACCAATCTTGGGGGAAACGGTCGCTTCTGTTTATGTTTATTTCCGCTTAACTCTCTAACTCTTATACATAGAAAATGAGACTCAATCTTTTTACTGCGAATTTATATATAAGCTGTTTTCTTTCACTCATATAACTATTTGATTTAGTTCATCAACCCGAATAATGAATAAAAAAAATGAAGATAGCTACTTAATTCATTCCAACCCTTTCTTTGAAAGGAAGGAATAAAGAAAAGTTTATGTCTATGTATCAACGAATCGCACGTAGAGATATTGATAACACACATAAAGTTAATGGTATTTCATAACTAATCGATTGAGCAGCAGCTCGTAGACCACCTAAAAAGGAATATTTATTATTTGACCCGTATCCTGACATAAGAAGTCCAATTGGAGCAATACTGGAAATGGCAATCCATAAAAAAACGCCGATATTGAGATCCGCTAAAACAAGGTGATAGCCAAAAGGAACTACTGAATAGCTTACTAAAATTGATATGACTGCTATGGATGGCCCGATACTGAATAAACGGGTATCCCCCCTAGATGGAAGAAGATTTTCTTTGAAAACTAGTTTTGCCCCATCTGCTAGAGCTTGAAGAATTCCCAAAGGGCCGGCGTATTCAGGTCCAATACGTTGTTGTATCCCTGCGGATATTTCTCTTTCTAACCATACAATTACCAGTACGCCTATTGTGATTCCCAATACAAGAGTCAAAATAGGAATAAGCACCCATATAATTCCATAAACCTCTTTTAAAAACTCTAATCTAGAAAAAGAATCAATCTCTTGTACTTCTGGTATATCAATTATCATTTCAACGATCAACTTCTCCCATAATGATATCTATACTACCTAGTATCGTCATAATATCAGCCAATTTCATTCTTTTAACTAACTGAGGAAGAATTTGCAAATTGATAAAACCCGGGGGGCGAATTTTCCATCTCCAAGGAAAACCGCTCTGATCCCCTATCAGAAAAATTCCCAGTTCTCCCTTTGGGGCTTCGACTCTCACATAAAGTTCTTGTTTCGGCAATTCAAATGTAGGAGAAGGCTTTTTACTAATAAATCTATATTCAAAATCATTCCATTCCGGATTCCTTTCTCTATCAAAGTATCGTATTTCTAAATTCTCATAGGGTCCCCCTGGAATTCCTTCCAGAGCCTGTTGAATAATTTTTATAGATTCTATCATTTCACCAATTCGGACTAGATAACGAGCCAATGAATCTCCTTCTTTTTGCCACTGTACCTCCCAATCAAATTCATCGTAACACTCATAATGATCAACTTTACGAAGATCCCATTGTATTCCGGAAGCTCGCAGCATTGGTCCCGATAAACCCCAATTTATTACTTCCTCTCTACCAATAATGCCTACTCCCTCGACTCGTTCTAAAAAAATAGGATTTCGTGTAATAAGTTTTTGATATTCAGCAACTCTTGTTAAAAAATAATCGCAGAAATCCAAACATTTATCTATCCAACCATGAGGTAGATCGGCCGCTACTCCTCCGATACGAAAATAATTATGCATCATTCTCATACCGGTGGCAGCTTCGAATAGATCATATACTAATTCTCTTTCTCTGAAAATATAGAAAAAGGGAGTTTGTGCACCAATATCCGCCATAAAAGGACCAAGCCATAACAGATGAGAAGCTATACGACTCAACTCCAACATAATTATTCTGATATAGCTAGCTCTTTTAGGTACTTGAATATTTCCCAACTGTTCCGGTCCATTTACAGTTATTGCTTCTGTGAACATAGTAGCTAAATAATCCCAACGTGTTACATAAGGCAAATATTGTATAATTGTTCGGTTTTCCGCAATTTTTTCCATCCCTCGGTGTAAATAACCCAATATTGGTTCACAATCAATAACATCTTCACCATCTAGAGTAATGATGAGTCTAAGAACACCATGCATTGATGGGTGGTGGGGGCCCATATTGACTATCATGAGGTCTTTTCTTGTAGCTGGTATATTCATCGGTTTTTCCTCGATTCATTCTTTCATGAATTGCTGAAAACGAAAAAAAAGTTCATTAAAATTCAAGATCTAATAAATCAAATAATTAAAAATGCCTTTTCAAATTAACGGGTTTTTGACTCCCGAATATCCAACCGATTAATTAATTCTTTATAACATATTCTATTTTTCTTTGACAAATAAGACAGCAGTCGTTGACGTTTTCCCAGAATTTTACGTAAACCTCTCTGAGATAAATAGTCTTTTTTGTGTAATTCTAAATGTGAAGTAAGTCTTCGTATCCTATTGGTGAAACTAACTATTTGAAATTCAGCAGATCCTCTGTTTTCGTCTTTTTCTTCTTGTGAAATAACTGAGATGAATGAATTTTTTACCATAAAATGAAATCTTCTCGCCCTCTCTTTTTATTTTAATAAATTTTTATTGATAGATATCTTTATTGATCAGTAATAATAATGCCTCTCATTTTGTATATACAAAAATCTTAATTTTGTTATTAATTTATAATTTTTTTTAATAAAATTTAATTTGTAAATTTTATTTGGATTTGAAAGGGTATACATAAAGGATGAAGGATGGTTGTTTTCTCCACTCACAAAAGATAAAAATTTAGACCTAAAATAATAATATTTTGTTTATTCATTTCTAGATCAAATTGATATGTCATTGAATTAGTATCGTGTATCAGTGGAATGTAAGACAATGCATGTGTGCATCTCTTTGTCGTCATAGACCAGATATGGTATGGGAAATATATCAAAAATGTACTATTAATGCATTTTCAATCGCGGATACATATGTACCCTTACCATACTGAAACGACTGCCATTATTGGTATTAAACCAATAACGATTCATACAAGCCAAATCTTCTAATCGATAATTGGGCCAAAGAAATAACTTAAATTTAATAAGTTTTTTTTTATATTTTTTGCTTTTATCCAAAACTTGACTGTTTACCTTATTCCCATTACAAAATGCTGCATTTCTATGTCTATTCTCAGAATTGAAACAAATAAGAATTCTCAATTCTCTACGACGTCTAGGTGATAAAATATTTTCAGGAACAAACAAATCATAATGATTTTTATCTATATTTCCAGTCATCTTTTGATGTTTTGTAATGGCTTCATTAGAATTCTTATCAGCATGTTTTTTTTCTCGGTATCTTTGATTAATTTGGTGTTTACTTTTATGAACTAATGAAATACCGATGGTTTGATACATAATAAATTTTCCATCATTTTTTATAGATAGACGAATTGGTTCAATAATCAAAATTCCCCTTTTAATCAATTCTGTAAGAGTTAAATCTTTCTTAATCATCAGAATATCCAGACTCATTTCGCCCCTTTGAATAGAGGATATAGTAATTTCTCTTGGATTTATCAGTCTAAGCAGGAGACAATATACTTTGATGTTATTGATTATTTTTTTATTTAAAGAATCATCCCATCTCAATTGAAAATGCAAATAACTTTTTAGGAAGAAATCAAACTCCGCTTTTGTATTGATCTTGTATTGCTTTTTATTTCTATGTTTTTTCATGTACGATCCCGTATAATCTTCTTCAACATCTTTTTCTTGGTTTGAAAGAGCTGATTTAAAATCCGCTTGGCCCGCGTATTCTTTTTCCCCTTGATTTCGGTTTTCTAATTCAAAAGATTTTTTTGAATTCTCCGATATTGATATAAAAGGATCTCTTTTTTTATTTCCAGTGATGCTTTTGTTTTTACTAACATTTTCATTTATATTAGAATTTAAAACTAGTAATTTAATTGGTATAACCCACGGTTTAATTTTATACGTATTATAAAGTATCCCCAATTCTGGGAAGAACCAAAATTCCATATTTGATATAGGACAACTTAGTATTTCTTCATTCATCCCCATCCAATCAAAAAACCCTTTTTGATTGGATAGGTTGATTTCTTGATCTTGCTGAATCGTGAGATAAAAAGGACCCCTCTTATTGATTTTATCAATTATTTGATACTTATTAACCCTAGTCTTAGTATATTTATTACTGTTAGTGTCAGTATCAATATCGATCCAGGCGTCAATATCGACCTTATTTTTAAGACAAAAATGGAAAATTCTCCAATCAAAATATTTTCTATCCGGATTTATCTCCATATCTCTAATATCATCTTCTACTAGATAATTATTGATAGGGATAATAGGAATACCTTCCGGCATATTAAATGATTTTTGTGTATGTGTGTTGTAATTATAAAAAATATCTTGGTTATTTTTTACTTGTAATGGTGATCCATAAATATAAGAGTCCTTCTTATCTTCATAATTAATAAATTTATATGCTAAAAGATCATATCTATATCGTTTTTTTAAATTATCTTTTTGATTCAGTAATGAATCTGTTTCAAAAATTTTTTCGTAGTTAATTAATTGATCCTTTTCATATAAATCACATAAATCTTTATTTTGAGCCATACAGTGTTGATTTAATATATTTCGCCATTTTTGTGGTACTAATCTAGACCATTTAATGTGAGATACATCACATTGATACTGACTCCTTAACCAATTTGTCCATTGATTCATTCCATAATTGCGAAGATTCTTATGTCTTAATTCGGAATGAAATAGTTCTTGTGTTACAACAAAAAAATCCTTTATTTCATTCTTAAGAAAAAGAGACATTCCGTTATATTGAAATACAGATTTTAACTTATATAAGTTAATAAGTTGAGTTTGTGATAATTTGTAAAATACATATGTTTGTGAAAAGTAAGATAAGTCACAAAAAGTCTTTGAATTCTTGTTACTAATATTAGTAAGTGACTTTTTTATAGTCGAAATAAAGGGAATTACACTTTGATTTGTTTTATCAATTATTTCGTGATTTACTTCATTATCGTTAATGTATTTATTAATAATTTTTTTTGTTGATTCAAGAAAAAGTTTTGTATTGATGCTAGGAATATTAATGATACATAGAAAGATATCTATGTATATCCTTTCAATGAAATATTTTATAAAATAATGTGACTTAAGGATTAATCTAACATTTTGTCTTTTTAATATCTGCCAAATATTTTTTTGTGATTCTGATCTTTTATCATCATAACTTATTTTGTTAGAACTAAAATTTATATCTGGAGTTATAAATCCTTTTTTATTTTCTTTTGTAATTTTTTCTATTTGATTTATGATTGTATTTGTTCTATCAGTTAGATCTTGCATTTTTTTTTCTGTTAATGAATAATTTGTCCAACCCTGAGATATAATTTGAATCGACGATTCAGGAATCATCCGATTACCAATTATCGAATCTTTTTTAGTTTCACTCAATTCATATACTTCTATTTCTCTCAATCCAAATCCAAATAATGTAATTGGGTTTATTTTTGAGAGTTCTTTTATTATTTCTTTTATAAACAGAATACTTTTAATGATCCATTTTTTTGTTTCTTTTGAGACATTTAGAAACAATTTTGTTTGTTCTTTTAAAATTCTTAGAATTATAAAACATTTCTTTTTCAATTTTTTTTTTAGTTCTTTAAAAACGGGTTCAAAAAATGAAAGTTGTTTTCTGGGAGAACCAAAAGGTAGTTCAGTTTCCATTCCAAAAATTGTTAAAAAGCAAAAATCATTTTTTTGATCCTTATTTTTCATTGGATCATTATAAGGGGCTTGTAGTTTAGATCTGTGCCACGGTTTAAGACGAAAAGGAAATAGGATCTTGATCTGAATACCGTCTGTTAACCAGTTTTTTGGAAATTCTTTTTCTGATAATTGAACGCCATTATAGGTACATTTAACATGCATTTCTCTATTCCAATCCCTTAAATCCTTAGACCATTCAGGAAATTGAAATAATAGTATACGGACTATATTTTTAGCTATTATCAATGAAGGTAATATAATATATTTTCTAAGAATTGATTGGGTTACTAACAAAAAACCTCTTATTACTTGAGCAAGTAAAATACTATCCCAGGCTTCTGCTATTTCTATACGCGCTTTCTCCTTTCTTTTGTCTTCTTCTTTTTTGTCCTCTTCTTTTTTTTTCTCTGTATAATCCGAAAATTCTGTGTTTTTCCGCATCCAATTTCTAAAAATTATTTTCATACGCGCCAAAATATCAAAAAAAAAAAAAAAAGATTTGTCTATTCGGTCCAAAAAAAGGGGGGAATGCACATTTGCTTGAAAAAGTTTCCAAGTAACTGTTTTACGCCTTTGAGCGCGCATAGAGCCTTTGATTATGTCTCGACGAAAGTCCGATTGTTGTGAATAACGTATTAAAGCAATTTCGTCTGTTTGATCAGTATTATTAGTTTCTTGGGTATTCGTATAAGCATCAGTATTCTGGTGGTTATCAGTAAAAATCACTACGCGTTTGGCTTTTCTTGAACGAATCTCATGATCCTCTACCACACTTTCCTCGGTTTCTCCCTCTTGTTGTTCTAAATCGTTGATTAATTTGTATGACCACCGAGGAACTTTTTTATTAATTTCTTTTATTCCAATAGATTTTTTTTTTATTGTTTTATCGTTCGGAACAGTTCTAACTGCATTGAATAAAAAATTAAAAATTTTTAATTGATCCTCTGAATGAATTCTTACTTGTTCGTGTTCTGGAACTAAAAAAAGTCTTTTAAAATTTAAACTTGATGTTGATTTTACAGCCAATTCATTGATTAAATTCAATAAATAACCAATTTCTGTTACTAATGATTTTCTATCATTTATATCAAATGGATTTGTTTTTTGTTCAAATTCTAAGTAATTAATAATAAGAAGGATACCATGAATTTTATTTATACAAACCCTTTCTCTGTAATTTTTTATAGAAGCTTCATTTATGATTGAAGGTGTAAACAATTTTTTGATCCGTCCCCGGTAGGGTCCATTCAAGAAAGGATCATATATTTTTGTTAAGTATTCTTTTTTAGTCTTATCATTACACAATCTAGTTCTTTTTTCGAGTACATTCATAACAAAAAATTCTTTATTTAGAGTTTTGTCGAGAGCTTTTACTCTATTTAAAAATTTATTGTTTAACTTTTTCTTTTTATGTTCATTTCTATAACTCCACTGATTATAAAATTCATTAGAAGGGGATTTTTCTTTTCTGAACAGAGACATTTTCCTTCGTATCATTTCAAAAAAAGTTGCCAAACTGGGGGGGTACGTAAAAGATATCCTTTCTTTTCCATCACTTTGACATGTATAAAAAAAATATTGTGACATTTCATTTCTTACATAATTTTCAAATCGATTGTTTTTTATATACCGCAACGGACGATTCCACCGTTTATAGTCGAAAAGAATAGTCACAATAGGTTTTTCAAACCAGAAGAGATCCCTTTTTTTTAATATTTCTAACTTTGAATTTTCTTGTTCTTGATTCCCATCCAGATAAT